ATGGGTGGGTTTCTGGTTTGTTGGGGTGAAAAAAAAAATTGGGGTTTTTTAAATTCAATAGGGGGGAGGAAGTCAAAAGTATCATGCTAGTACTAGAAGTATAAAATTTGTTATGGAAAAGAGTGGGCTCTTGAATGTATAATTAGATTAATTAAGCTGATAATATGTAGTGTTGAGTTCTTGTTTTTGGGGTTTGGCAAGAATGAGCTATATATAAATTGGCGTTTGGGGGGTAAGGGGGGTTTGTGGATAGAATCAAAGCATGTAATTCATTGTTTGGGTTTGCGTATGCGTACGCGTGTATGCGTATGCGTGTATGCGTATGCGTGTATGCGTATGCGTGTATGCGTATGCGTGTATGCGTATGTCCTCTAGCATGAATGAATTATCACCATTTAGGTATTATGCAAGTCTTAGTTGAATGTGTGTAATCTAACATATGTCCTTCTAGCATGGACTGAAATGACCTTATTGATCTATTATGGGGGTGGAGGAGGTACACGTTGGGTTCGTCTACAATAAGTGGTCTGGGCGCAGGCCGGGAGGCCATGTTGAGTCCAAGCATACCCGAAAATTAAAAAATACCAAGGGCATGACAGCACAGTTATGTTGGGCATGGGCTGATTAGGAATTAATCCATCGAGATGTCTTATTTAAGAGCAAGAAGTGGGCGATCTTATGGTTATGGCCCTGAGGTAAGAACCAGATGCCAGGTATAGTTTCAGTCTAGTCACCCCCAAGGTGCATGGGCCCGGAGCGAGAAGAGGGATCCCTGCCAAGCGGGTTGATGGTTTCACGCGGCATGGTAATTAAGCGAGTGGGCTGGTGGAGGTGATATGCATGAGGTCAAGAAAGGATTTGACTGAATGTGCTATGTCCGATTATGAGTGGAATGTACTATGTACTGTAAATGATATAATGTACCTGCTTATATGCATGGGGACTAGCTATTAATGTACGATATACATAGTATGTATGTATGTATAATTAATCATATACTGTACGAGTAATGTATGGGGGGGAGCACAACATGCACGAAGTACATAGAAGTTTTTTAAGGAGGAAATTGTTTTCAATACTAACATAACTGTTAGTAAATTTGGTTGACGTCAAATGTAAGATTGTACAAGGGGTAGTTTAATTAGAATTTCAGCTTTGGGTGCTGAGGGTGAGGATATGAGTGCCTCTTCCTTGAGATGTCTTAGGAGGGGGGAAGTCCTCATTTTTGGTTTACAAGGCCAAAGTATTAGGTTATACTACTAGGACGGTGTCTTCATTTGAGGAGTTTGTTTTCTAACAGGTTTGTTAGGGGTATTAGGATTAGGACAATGAGGAAATAGATGATGGAGGCCGTTTGTCCGATAGTGATGAAGGGGTTTTCTACGGGTTGGCCTCCAATTCATGTAAGGGTGAATAGGTCGGCTACGAGTATTCAGTATAGGCATTGGCTGAGTGGACGGAATATTATGCTTCGTTGTTTGGCTGTGTGGAGGTATGGAATTAGGGCTAGGATGAGGATTGAGGATACGAGGGCCAATACTCCTCCTAGTTTGTTGGGGATTGATCGAAGGATGGCGTAGGCAAATAAGAAGTATCATTCTGGTTTAATATGTGGTGGGGTGTTTAGGGGGTTGGCAGGGATATAATTGTCTGGGTCTCCCAGCAGGTCAGGGGAGAATAGTACTAGAGAGAATAGGGATAATAGTAAGAGGATTGCTCCTAGTAGGTCTTTAATTGTGTAGTAGGGGTGGAAGGGGATTTTATCGGAGTCTGATGAGATTCCCGAAGGGTTATTTGACCCTGTTTCATGTAAAAAAAGAAGATGAATTATGGCTAGGGCCGCGATGATGAAAGGCAGGATGAAGTGAAAAGCGAAAAATCGGGTAAGAGTAGCTTTGTCTACTGAGAACCCCCCTCAGATTCATTCTACTAGGCCAGTTCCTATATAGGGAATTGCTGAGAGGAGGTTAGTGATTACGGTAGCGCCTCAGAATGATATTTGTCCTCACGGAAGAACATAACCCATGAAAGCTGTGGCTATTACTGTAAATAGTAGGATGATGCCAATATTTCAGGTCTCTAGAAAAGTGAAGGACCCATAATAAAGTCCTCGGCCAATGTGTGTGAATAGGCAAATAAAGAATATGGATGCTCCGTTGGCGTGGAGGTAGCGGATAATTCAGCCGTAGTTGACGTCTCGGCAAATGTGTGTGACTGAGGAGAATGCCGTGGAGGTGTCTGATGTATAATGTATGGCTAGGAATAGGCCGGTAATGATCTGGATTATGAGGCAGAGGCCTAGAAGGGATCCGAAGTTTCATCAGGATGAGATGTTTGATGGTGCGGGGAGGTCAATGAAAGAGTGGTTAATTATTTTTGCTAGTGGATGTTGTTTTCGAATGTTGGTCATTATGTTCTTGTAGTTGAATTACAACGGTGATTTTTCATGTCATTGGTCATGGTGTGACTCCATGTGAGAATAATGATGTATATAGTGTTCTTGTTGAGCATATTATTTGTATTGGGGTTTGTGGGGTTTTCTTCAAAACCGTCTCCTATTTATGGGGGGTTGTGTTTAATTATCAGTGGTGGGGTAGGCTGTGGAATTGTAATGGGTTTTGGGGGGACTTTTATAGGATTAATGGTGTTTTTAGTTTATTTGGGTGGAATGTTGGTGGTGTTTGGGTATACTACGGCGATGGCTACAGAAGAGTATCCGGAGTCTTGAGGGTCAAATATAGTTGTTTGGGGGGCTTTATTGATGGGTGTGGTGATGGAGGTGGTCTTGGTTTTGTTTATAGGAGAGTATGGGGTTGGGGTCGAGGTGGTAATGAATTTTGATGGTATAGGGGATTGGGAGATGTATGATGTAGGGGGCATTGGACCGTTTCGTGTGCAGTCTGCTGGGACGGGTGCTTTATATAGTTACGGAAATTGGTTTTTGGTGATGGCTGGGTGATCGTTGTTTGTTAGTATTTTTATTGTGATTGAGATTACTCGGGGGAATTAAGTTATTAGGGCTATGGTTAAGAGGACTGAGGTAAGGAAAGAGGTGAAGTATAGTTTAATAAGGCCTTTTTGATTGGAAATGGTTTTGGAGGCGATTATGTTTAGTTGGGATAAATTTTTGGGTATGGTTTTTTCTAACCAGCTTAGGTCTAGGAGTAAGGAGGATATGTTTTGGCTTAGTTTTAGGTCTAGATTGGGTAGGAGGCGGTGGATAGTTGTAGGGAAGAATCCTAGGGAGTTGGAGAATAGGTATGGTGAATATGTGTGTTTTAGTTTGAGATTGGAAGTTAGTAAGTTAATTTCTATTGCTAGGTAGAAGCCTAGGATGGTTATTGCTATGGCGGTGAGTTTTAGGTAGATAGGTATAGTTATTTGAGGGGTTGATATAGGTGGGATGTTGTTGGAGATGATGTAGCCTGCTACAATGCTACCAGTTGCTAGACGTTTGATTGGGTTAATGAGTAATGGGTTATTCTCATTAATGTTAGTTGTTGCAAGGAAACGTGGTTGTCCTAGAAGTGCAAAGAAGATAATGCGAGTGCTGTAGACAGCTGTGAGGGAGGTGGCTATTAGAGTAAGAAGTAGGGCTCAGGCGTTGGTATAAGACGTGTTTGCGGTTTCAATGATAAGGTCTTTAGAGTAAAATCCTGTTAGGAAAGGGGTTCCTGTGAGGGCTAGGTTGCCGATTGTTAGGGATGAGGCGGTGAAGGGTATAGGTTTGAATAAGCCGCCCATTTTTCGGATGTCTTGTTCGTCGTTGAGGTTGTGGATAATAGAGCCTGAGCATAAAAATAGTATGGCTTTGAAGAAGGCGTGGGTGCAAATGTGGAGAAAGGCTAGGTGTGGTTGGTTAATGCCGATAGTCACTATTATCAGTCCAAGTTGACTAGAGGTGGAGAATGCTACGATTTTTTTGATGTCGTTCTGTGTTAGGGCACAAATAGCTGTGAATAGTGTTGTGATAGCACCTAAGCATAAAGTCATGGTTTGAATTGTCTTATTGTTTTCTAGAAGTGGATAGAATCGGATGAGTAAAAATACTCCTGCTACAACTATTGTGCTGGAGTGAAGTAGGGCTGAAACTGGGGTGGGGCCTTCTATTGCTGATGGTAGTCAGGGGTGTAGGCCGAATTGGGCTGATTTTCCTGTGGCAGCTAGAAGAAGTCCTAGTAAGGGGAGGATGTTGGTGTTTGGGTTAAGGATAAGTATTTGTTGAATATCTCATGAGTTGGAATATAGTAGGAATCAGGTTATTGATAAGATGAATCCAATGTCTCCGATACGGTTAAATAGGATGGCTTGTAGGGCTGCTGTGTTAGCATCGGTGCGGCCATATCATCATCCGATTAGAAGGAAGGATATAATACCTACACCTTCCCATCCGATGAACAATTGAAAGAAGTTGTTTGAAGTAACTAAGATTATTATAGTAATGAGGAAAAGGAGTAGATATTTTAAGAATCGGTTGATTTGTGGATCAGAGTGCATATATCACATTGAGAATTCTATAATGGATCATGTTACGAATAGGGCGACAGGTATGAATAGGATAGAGAAGTAGTCTAGTTTCAGGCTGGTTGAGAGGTTTAGTGTCTGTATTGTTGTTCAGTGTCAGTTGGTGATGGTTGAGTCTTGGCCTAGGTAAATAAATAATAGGGCTGGGATTAGGCTAATTATGAAGGCGGCTGAGATTGAGGATTTTACAAGGTTTGGGAAAGGGGTGTCATTGTGATTGTTAGTGATGGTAAATAGGATGGGTAAGGTAAGGACAATTAGAGTAGTGAAAGTTGTTGTTGGGAGTAATATATTGATTACTTTTATTTGGAGTTGCACCAATTTTTTGGTTCCTAAGACCAATGGATAACTTCTATCCTTTAAAAGTTGAGAAAGCCGTGTGTGTTATGCACGGGGGCATGAGTTAGCAGTTCTTGCATCTTTCTTGGTAAATAAGAAGATTGGGCCTTCTGTTGTTAGATTCACAATCTAATGTTTTGGTTAAACTATATTTACAGAGTGTTAACCCTAGGACAATTTTAGGGTTTAAGGACAGGGAAAGTAAGGGTAGGATATGTAATGATATTAGGATATTTTCTCGCGTGTGGGATGGTTTGATGTTGTGGGTGTGATATGTTGGTTTTCCTCGCTGTGTGGTGATAAATATGTAAAGAGAATAGATGGCTGTAATTAGTGTGTTTAGTCCTGTCAGTAAGATAGTCAGTTTAGATCATGAGAATGTTGTGATAATAATGATTAGTTCTCCGATAAGATTGATGGTAGGTGGTAAGGCTAGGTTAGCCAGGCTAGCTGTGAGTCATCAGATGGCTATAAGTGGAAGCAGGGATTGAAGTCCTCGGGCTAGGGTTATGGTTCGGCTGTGAATGCGCTCATAGTTGGAGTTAGCTAGACAGAATATTATGGATGAAGTAAGTCCATGGGCAATTATTAGAGCGGTTGCTCCTATGAAGCTTCATGGGGTTTGGATGAGAATTGCTACAATTACTAAGGCTATGTGGCTTACTGAAGAGTAAGCAATTAGTGATTTTAGGTCAGTTTGGCGTAAGCAGATGGAGCTGGTTATAATTATTCCTCAGAGGGACAGAATAAGGAATGGGTAGGATATGAGGTCTGTGATTGGGTTTAGGATGTAGGTAATTCGTATTATTCCATACCCGCCGAGCTTGAGTAAGATTGCTGCTAGGACCATAGATCCAGCAATTGGGGCTTCTACGTGGGCTTTGGGTAGTCACAGGTGTGTGCCGTAGAGAGGTATTTTGACTAGAAATGCTAGTATGCATGCTAATCATGTTAAGTTGTTGGATCAGGGGAAGATTGATATGTCCTGAAAGTAAAAGGATAGAATTGGGAGATTTAATGATCCTATTAAGTTTTGCGTGTGAATTAAAATTACTAGAAGGGGGAGAGACCCTAGTAGGGTGTAGAACAGGAAATATAGTCCTGCGTTTAATCGTTCTGTTTGGTTTCCTCATCGAGTGATGATAATTAAGGTGGGGATTAGCGTGGTTTCAAATAGAATATAGAACAGAATCAATTCGGATGCTGAAAATGTGACGATTAGGAACACTTGTAAAGAGATTAGCATGGTAATGTATAGTTTTTTTCGTGTTAAGGGTTCTTTGGTTAGGTGATGTTGGCTTGCCATGGTTATTAGTGGTAGGAGTCATGTGGTGAGGATTAATAGAGGGGTAGATAGGGTATCAGAAGAGTATATTGTGGAGAAATTGAGGTAGCTATTTGGCTGATAGAGGAGGTAAAGGCTGATTGAACTAATTATAAAGCTGTAAATTGTGATGTTGGTTCATAGTGTTTGAAAGTTAGAGAGCCAGGTTACTGGAATTAGTATAATTGTTGGGATAATGATTTTTAGCATTGGAGAAGGTTTAGGTTTTGAATATAGTCTATGCCGTAAGTGTTTGAGACTATGACTAGAAGGGCTAGTCCGATAGCAGCTTCGCAGGCTGCGAAGACTAATAAGATGATAGGGGTTACTGTTGCTAGTGAGAAGTGTAAGTTTAAGATAGTGAGGCTAACAAGGATGAATATTGATAATATCATTCCTTCTAAGCATAGTAAGGATGATATTAGGTGAGATCGATAGATTAATACACCTAATAGGGCTGTAGTGAAAGCCAGGATAATGTTTGTTGAGATTGATGGCATAGATGGTAATTATGAGTATATATCATAATTTAATGAGTCGAAATCATTTGTTTTTATTAAACTAATTACCATATTCTTCTCATTCAAGGCCTTTTTGGGTTCATTCATAGGCTAGTCCGAGGGCCAGGATTATGATTAATAGGAGTGTTATGACAAGTGTTAGAATGAGTGTGTGTGATTGCAAGGCTCATGGAAGGGGTAGGAGAAGGGCGATTTCCAGATCAAATAAAAGGAATGTAATGGCTACTAAGAAAAATTTTATGGAGAAAGGTAGACGGGCAGAGCCCGTTGGGTCGAATCCGCATTCATAAGGGTTGTACTTTTCTGTGTAAATGTTTAGTTGGGGAAGTCAGAATGCTACTATGACTATGATTGAGGCCAAGGTTGTGTTGACTAATAAAAGTAGTATAGTATTGATTACTCTTTTTCGGTTCCGTCCGAATCTTATTGATTGGAAGTCAATTGTACTGATTATACTAAAGGAGTATGAGCCTCATCAGTAAATGGAGACGTAAAGGAATAATCAGACTACGTCTACAAAATGTCAGTATCATGCTGCAGCTTCAAAGCCGAAGTGATGTTTTGATGTAAAGTGGAAGTTTAGTTGTCGTAGGAGACAGATGAGTAAGAAGGTTGATCCGATAATGACATGAAGTCCGTGGAAACCTGTAGCTATAAAGAATGTTGAACCATAGACTCCATCTGAGATGGTGAAGGGGGTTTCGAAATATTCTGATGCTTGGAGAAAGGTAAAGTATAGGCCTAGAATGATAGTAGTAGTTAAGGCTTGGGTTATATGTTTTCGGTGTCCTTCTATAAGACTATGATGTGCTCAGGTGATTGAGACTCCGGAAGCTAATAGGACTGCTGTATTTAGTAGTGGAACTTCTAGTGGGTTAAGTGGGTTGATGCCAGTTGGGGGTCAGCAACCCCCTAATTCTGGAGTTGGGGCTAGACTTGAGTGGTAAAATGATCAGAAGAAGCCCGCAAAAAAGAATACTTCTGAGATAATGAAGAGAATTATTCCATAGCGGAGTCCTTTTTGGACTGTTGGGGTATGGTGACCTTGGAATGTCCCTTCCCGGATAATGTCTCGTCATCACTGGAGTATTGTTAGGGTGTTTGCTAGAAAACCTAGGGATAGCAAGGTTGTGTTGTTGAAATGAAATCATATAATCAGACCGGATGTTATTAGGAGGGCTGATAGGGCTCCTGTTAGGGGTCATGGACTGGGGTTTACTATGTGGTAGGAGTGTGTCTGGTGGGTCATTATGTGTTGTCATGTAAGTATAGGCTTACTAATAATGTGAATACGTATGCTTGGATAAGGGCTACTGCGAGTTCTAGTGCTGAAAGTAAGATTAAGATAGTGAATGTAATTGAAGCTGTAGCAGGGCTAATTGATGTAAGTGCTAGTGTAGCTCCTCCAATTAAGTGAATAAGAAGGTGTCCTGCTGTAATGTTGGCGGTTAATCGTACGGCTAGGGCTACAGGTTGAATAAAGAGGCTGATAGTTTCAATAAGGACTAATATAGGGATGAGGGGAGGAGGGGTCCCTTGTGGCAGGAAATGGGCTAGTGATGCTTTTGTTTTGTGACGAAATCCTGTGAGCACTGTTGCGGTTCATAGGGGGAGAGCTATGCCAAGGTTTATTGATAATTGTGTAGTGGGAGTAAAGGTATGGGGAAGTAGGCCGAGGAGATTAGTTGATCCAATGAATATAATTAGTGAAATAAGTATGAGTGATCAGGTTCGACCTTTTGTATTATGGGTGGTTATGAGTTGCTTTAGGATTAGTTGAGTTAGTCATTGTTGTATTGATGTGAGACGGTTATTAACTAGTCGTGTTGGAGCAGGGAATAGGATAAGAGGAAACATAATGATTAGAATAACAATAGGGAGGCCTATTATTGTAGGGGTAATGAAAGAGGCAAATAGGTTTTGGTTCATTTTTTCTCTCAGGGGTTATCTTGTTTTATTGTTTTTATAGTTTTTTGCACAGGGTTAAGAGGATATAAGAACTTTGAGAATTTTAGTTGAAACAAGGTGAAGAGGGTTAGGGCTATAGAAATAATGGAGATGGTTCATGTAGATGTGTCTAATTGTGGCATCCACTGTGGAGAGGTTTAGGCTCTCAATCTTTAACTTAAAAGGTTAATGCATTTTAGCTTCACAGTATAATCAGTAAAGCTGTGTTTAAAGGGTTTTAAGGAGTCACTCTTCAAAATATTTTAGAGGGACTAATTCTAATACGATAGGCATGTAGCTGTGATTGGCGCCGCAGATTTCGGAACACTGGCCGTAGTAAATTCCTACTCGAGAGGTTATGAGGGTTGCTTGGTTTAGGCGGCCTGGGATGGCATCTGTTTTAATGCCTAGTGCTGGCACTGTTCATGAGTGAAGTACATCTTCTGAGGTAATTAATATACGGATGGATATTTCTGTGGGTAAGACGACTCGGTTGTCTACTTCTAATAATCGAAGGTCTCCTGGTTCTAAATCAGGTGTGGGGGTTATGTAAGAGTCGAAACATAGCTTGTCGTAGTCTGTGTACTCGTAGCTTCAGTATCATTGGTGACCTACTGTCTTTAGGGTTAAGGAAGGGGTTTCGATTTCATCTATTATGTAAAGGATTCGAAGAGATGGGAGGGCAATGAGAATGAGGATAACAGCTGGCAGAATGGTTCATACTGTCTCTACTTCTTGAGCGTCTATTGTGCTTGTGTGGGTGAGTTCAGTTGATAGTATAAGGGAAATAATATAGAGTACTAGTGAGCTAATTATGAATACGATTATAAGGGTGTGGTCATGGAAGTATAATAATTCTTCTATAATAGGGGCTGCTGCGTCTTGAAAGCCGTATTGTACTGCGTGAGCCATAAAGGTACATAGGAGTTTAACCTATAGTTTAACTTTGACAAAGTCATGTAGTGGCTTATACTAGCACCTCAAATGAAGAAAGTCATAGTGGTTATGAAGTTGGCTTGAAACTAATTTTTGGAGGTTCGATTCCTTCCTTTCTTGACTTATGCTTTTACATAGGTAGGCTCTTCGAATGTATGATAGGGAGGGGGACACCCATGGAGTCACTCTAGGTTTGTGGTTGTAAGGTCTACTATCAGGACTTCTCGCTTGGATGCGAAGGCTTCTCAGACTATAAAGATTATCAATATTACTGCGGTAAGGGAGATAAATGATCCAATTGATGAAATAGTGTTTCATATAGTATATGCGTCTGGGTAGTCAGAGTAACGACGGGGCATGCCTGAGAGGCCTAAGAAATGCTGAGGGAAGAATGTCAAGTTAACTCCTGCGAATATAATTGCGAAGTGAATTTTGGCTCAGGTTGGATCTAGGGTGAACCCAGAGAATAGTGGGAATCAATGGACAAATCCTCCCATGATTGCAAATACTGCCCCTATAGATAAAACATAATGAAAATGTGCTACTACATAATATGTATCGTGGAGGACAATGTCTAACGAGGAGTTTGATAAGACAATTCCTGTGAGGCCTCCAACTGTAAATAGGAAAATAAACCCAAGGGCTCATAGTATAGCTGGTGATCAATTGATATTTCCTCCGTGCAAGGTAGCTAGTCAGCTAAATACTTTTACCCCTGTGGGAATAGCAATGATTATTGTAGCGGATGTGAAATATGCTCGGGTATCAACATCTATGCCTACAGTAAATATATGGTGGGCCCAGACGATAAAGCCTAGGAAGCCAATAGATATTATTGCCCAGACTATTCCTATGTATCCAAATGGTTCTTTTTTGCCGGAGTAATAGGATACGATGTGGGAAATTATCCCGAATCCTGGGAGAATAAGGATATATACTTCTGGATGTCCAAAGAATCAGAATAGATGTTGGTAGAGGATTGGATCTCCTCCTCCGGCAGGGTCAAAGAAAGTTGTATTTAAGTTGCGGTCTGTGAGGAGTATAGTAATTCCTGCTGCTAGAACGGGTAGGGATAGTAATAGCAAGACCGCTGTGATAATTACGGATCAAACAAACAAAGGAGTTTGGTATTGGGATATAGCAGGGGGTTTTATGTTAATGATAGTTGTAATAAAGTTGATAGCTCCTAGGATTGAGGATACTCCTGCTAGGTGAAGAGAGAAGATTGTAAGATCTACTGAGGCTCCTGCGTGGGCTAAGTTACCTGCTAGAGGAGGGTACACGGTTCATCCGGTCCCAGCGCCAGCTTCTACTATTGAAGAGGCTAGAAGAAGGAGGAATGATGGCGGGAGTAGTCAGAAACTCATGTTGTTTATCCGGGGAAATGCCATGTCTGGGGCGCCAATCATTAATGGTACTAGTCAGTTTCCGAAGCCTCCAATTATAATAGGTATAACTATAAAAAAAATTATGACGAATGCGTGGGCTGTGACAATGACATTATAAATTTGATCATCTCCTAGTAGAGTGCCAGGTTGACCTAGTTCTGCTCGAATTAATAGGCTAAGGGCAGTTCCTACCATTCCTGCTCAAGCACCAAAAATTAAATACAGAGTGCCAATATCTTTATGGTTTGTTGAATATAGCCAGCGGTTTACGAACATAGGTAAGGTAAAATGGCTGAGTCAAGCATTAGACTGTAAATCTAAAGACAGGGGTTTAGTCCTCTTTTTACCAAGCTCCGAGGTGGTGGCCATGTTGGATTGCAAATCCAAAGAAGCAGCTTCAATTCTGCCGGGGCTTCTCCCGCCTTTTTTTTTCTCGGCGGCGGGAGAAGTAGATTGAAGCCAGTTGATTAGGGTTTTTAGCTGTTAACTAAAGTTTCGTGGGGTTGGATCCCACCAATCTAGTAAGGACTTAGCTTAATAAAAGTATCTGATTTGCGTTCAGCTGATGTAGGGGAGGTCCTGCAGTCCTTAGGTGTTTGGCAGAGGCTAGGCATGGTCTGTCTTCTTAGGGCTTTGAAGGCCCTTGGTCTGATATAACCTAAGTCTCTAGTTAAGTGTTGAGATTATTGGTGAGAGTGGGATGAGCATGGATGATATTGTGATGAGGGGGGCTGTAATAGTGATAGGGGTGAGAGTTTCGAATTGTCATTTTATTTTTGTACTGTTGGTTGTTGGGAATATAGTTAGGGATGAGGAGTAGACTAGTCGTATGTAGAAAAATAGGTTTAGTAGAGCTAGGATGGCTATAAGGGTAGGTATTGCGATGTTATAGTTTTTAGATAAGTCTTGGATGATAGTTCATTTTGGTAGGAATCCTGAGAGTGGGGGAAGTCCTCCTAGTGATAGAAGGATAATGAGTATTATTGAGATGAAGACTGGTGTTTTGTTTCATAGGTGGGTTAAGGAGAGGGTGGTGGTATTAGAGTTTGAGATAAGTATTATAAATATAGAGAAAGTGAGGATTAAGTAGATTAAGAGGTTTAGGATAGTTAAAGAAGGATTAAATGTAAGGACTGCGGCTATTCAGCCTATGTGAGCGATGGATGAGAATGCTAGGATTTTCCGTAGTTGGGTTTGGTTCAGGCCTCCTCAGCCTCCGATTAGGATGGATAGGAGGGCTATTGGTATGAGGATACTGGTGTTTATTGATTGGTGGAGTTGGAGAAAAATAGTGATTGGAGCTAATTTTTGTCATGTTAAAAGAATTATTCCTGATACCAGGGTTACTCCTTGGGTTACTTCTGGTAGTCAGAAGTGAAATGGGGCTATTCCGAGTTTTATCGTTAGGGCTAGGAGGATGATTAGGGATGTTGTGGGATTATCAATTTTTGTTGTTCATTGACCGGTTTGTATGGTGTTAATAATGACTGCTATTATCAGGAGTATTGATGCTGTGGCTTGTGTGAGGAAATATTTAGTTGCGGCTTCTGTTGAGCGTGGTATTGCTTTTTTGATAAGGATAGGGATAATTGCGAGTATATTTATTTCTAGGCCAATTCAGATTAGTAATCAGTGAGAGCTAATAGTAGTTAGGATGGTGCCTGTGAATAGGGTGAGGTAAATTAAGGGGGAGATTGAAGGCTTAATTAGTACGGGAAGGATATAAACCAACATTTTCGGGGTATGGGCCCGATAGCTTATTTAGCTGACCTTACTGTCTGTAGGATATGGTGTAGTAGGTAGCACGGAGAATTTTGAGTTCTCAGGGGTAGGTTCAAGGCCTATTGTCCTAGAAATAAGAGGGTTTGCACCTCTATGTTTTACTCTATCAAAGTAACTCTTTTGTCAGACATATTTCTATGTTTGGGGGGGAATGCTGGCTAAGATAATGGGTAGTGAAACATATCATATGCATAGGGCTAGTGTTAGAGGTAAGAAATTTTTTCATAGAAGGTGTATTAGTTGATCGTATCGGAATCGTGGGTAGGATGCTCGTACTCATAGGAATGCGATAGTTAGGATTAAAGTTTTTAGGGTGAAATTAATTGAGAAATATTCAGGGGAGTATGAGTTGTGGATGGTGCTTAGGAAAATTGTGGTGGTTAGGGCATTTATTATGATGATATTGGTGTATTCTGCTATGAAGAATAGGGCGAATGGACCTGCGGCATATTCCACGTTGAATCCTGATACTAGTTCGGATTCTCCTTCTGTGAGGTCAAATGGGGCTCGATTTGTTTCTGCTAGTGTTGAGATAAATCATATTATTGCTAAGGGTCATGACGAGAGGAATAGTCAGGAGTGTTCTTGGGTTAAGATTAGGGTTGATAGTGTGAATGACCCGCTTATTATGATGATAGATAGTAAGATGATGGCTAGGGTGACTTCATATGAGATGGTCTGTGCGACTGCTCGGAGGGCCCCGATGAGGGCATATTTTGAGTTGGATGCTCATCCTGATCATAGAATTGAGTATACGGCTAGACTGGATGAAGCTAAAATGAATAGTACTCCAAGGTTTATATTAATTAGGGGGAGTGGGATTGGGATGGGGGCTCATATGATGAGGGCGATGGATAATGCTAGGGTTGGAGCAGTGATATATAGTAGGGTAGAGGATGTTAGGGGTTGGAGGGGTTCTTTGATGAACAATTTTATTGCATCGGCGAATGGTTGAAGGAGGCCGTTTGGTCCTACTACGTTGGGTCCTTTTCGTAGTTGCATATATCCTAAGACTTTTCGTTCAAGTAGGGTAAGGAAAGCTATGGCTAGAATAATGGGTATAATAAGTAGCAGGAGGTTTATTATAAACATATGTTAAGAAGAGGAGTTGAACCTCTGTTTCTAAAGTTTTAAGTTTTATGCAATTGCCAGGCTCTGCCATCTTAACAAAACCCCTGTTCTTGGGCAGGGTGATAGGGAAAAGTATTAGATTAAGACAATATCATCTATTTGGCTGAGAGCTTGACTGTATAATTGGCTCTATTTCTCTTGTCCTTTCGTACTGGGAGAAATATGAATAGATAGAAACCGACCTGGATTTCTCCGGTCTGAACTCAGATCACGTAGGACTTTAATCGTTGAACAAACGAACCATTAATAGCGGTTACACCATTGGGATGTCCTGATCCAACATCGAGGTCGTAAACCCTGTTGTCGATATGGACTCTAGAACAGGATTGCGCTGTTATCCCTAGGGTAACTTGTTTCGTTGATCAATTGTTTTGGGTCAATGAATATGACATTTATGTACTTTGACTGGTAAGGTCTAGGTAAATAATGCTCGGAGGTTAGTTTGTGCTCCGAGGTCACCCCAACCAAAAATTGTTCACCCAAATGTTGGGGGTGTTGAGCTCCTGGGAGTTGTAGAGTGGAACATGGGTGTTAAATTTTAAGCTCCATAGGGTCTTCTCGTCTTATTTGTTTATCTTCGCCTCTTCACGAAGAGGTCAATTTCACTGATTATAAGTAAGAGACAGTAAAAACCCTCGTGTGGCCGTTCATTCTAGTCCTCAATTAAGGAACAAGTGATTATGCTACCTTTTGCACGGTCAGGATACCGCGGCCGTTAAACTTTAGTCACTGGGCAGGCAGTGCCTCTAATATTGGTAATGCTAGAGGTGATGTTTTTTGGTAAACAGGCGGGGTTTGGTCTTTGCCGAGTTCCTTTTACTTATTTTAATCTTTCCTTATTGTGCACACCTGTGTTGGGTTAACGGGTTGGTTGGGGTGCTATTTAGGTAGGTTGTTTGTGGCACCTAGGTTTAATTATCAGTGGGGCATCCGATCTGATATAGGTCTGTGCAGGGAGAATTTTAGTTCTTGTTACTCATATTAACATTATTTCTTCTATTATTTAATAGATTGGTCCAGTGATTATTATAGGAGTTGGTTGGGGGGATAGGTATATGGGAATGGGTTAATGTTGAGCTTTTAACGCTTTCTTAATTGGTGGCTGCTCTTAGGCCAACTATGGTTGGGTAATTTGATTACTCTCTAAATAAGGTTGTATCCTTTGTTCAATGAGCTGTACCTCGTTGAACTAACATTTAAGCTTATGTTAGGATTTTTTATTTTCTTTTGAATAAGTTTAAAAGTTGAACTTATATTCTATTCTGGACAACCAGCTATCACCAGGCTCGGTAGGCTTTTCACCTCTATCTGAGGATCTTCTCACTATTTTTGCCACATAGATGAGTTTGTTCATGTACTGTCCGTAGATAGCTCGTCTGGTTTCGGGGGTTGTTGGCTTAAGGTCTCTTTGTAAAGTTGTTCTAGTTAGATCATTATGCGAGAGGTACAAGTTGTAAGCTTTTGCTTTATTTTAACTTTTATGATTGTGTCTTTCATCTTTTCCCTTGCGGTACTGTCTCTATAGCGCCTAGTTGTATTTTCTATCTCCTATACTAATGCGGATGGTGAATGATTTAGTTAAGTGGTGAAGGATTGTTTAGTTTAGGTGATTTGGGCTAGTTATGGTAATTCAAAGTGGTCATGGGTTGAAATCTTCCGGGTGTAAGCCGGATGCTTTAGTAGTTAAGCTACACTTTGGTGATTCCAAGCACACTTTCCAGTATGCTTACCTTGTTACGACTTGTCTCCTCTAGTAATTTAGTGGTATAAATTATATATGTTGGGGTTTCTAAAGTAGTTTGAGGAGGGTGACGGGCGGTGTGTGCGTGCTTCATTGCCCTATTCAATTAAGCTCTCTATTCTTAATTTACTGCTAAATCCGCCTTTTCGCCATAATTTCATTCAGGCTAGCGTTATACTGTTCTACGATGAGTAGAAAATGTAGCCCATTTTCTTCCCACCTCATAGACTACACCTTGACCTAACGTTTTAGCGTGCAACTCTCTTGCTTACTTTGTTGCCTTAGCAGGGTTTGCTGAGGATGGCGGTATATAAGTTGGATTAGCAAGGGGTGGTGAGGTTTATCGGGGTTTATCGATTATAGAACAGGCTCCTCTAGAGGGATATAAAGCACCGCCAAGTCCTTTGAGTTTTAAGCTGTTGCTTGTAGTACTCTGGCGAATAGCTTTGTTGATAGATATTTAGGTTTACGGTTAAGCATAGTGGGGGTATCTAATCCCAGTTTGGGTCTTAACTATCGTGTCTTCAGAGACTTAAAGTTGCTTTCGCTGTTTTATTTTTTACTTTTAATTAGGGCTTTTTACGGCTTAATTAAGGCTTAACTTTATTTGGTGTGGGTCTAAAACACACTTTACGCCGGGTATTATTAGTTTGGGTTAATCGTATGACCGCGGTGGCTGGCACGAGATTTACCAACCCTAAGAACTATTCAGTATAGCTTAGTCAAACTTTCGTTTATTGCTTAATGTTTATCACTGCTGTTACCCGTGGGGGGTGTGGCTGAGCAAGGCGTTATGAGCTACTTATGAGTTTAAGTGTGCTTGATGCCTGCACCTTTTTGGTCGGAAAAGGAAGAATTGATCTAGAGGGCATTCTCACTGGAGTGCGGTAACTTGCATGTGTAGGCCTACTGATAACTAATAAGAAGGCTGGGACCAAACCTTTGTGTTTATGGAGCCGGGAAAGCTCGTCTAAGCATTTTCAGTGCTTTGCTTTAAAGAATTTAAGCTACATTAAC